TCTGAAACATGAAGTTCTGGTCCTGGAGGGATAATATCAACCACTTCACGCCCATTCGATGCATCCGTTATGGTTATTTCGTATCCCCCTTTTTCTTTTCGTATGATTTTGCTTACTATACCCGAAGCTGTGGCATTATAAACCGTATTGTTACTTTTGTTCCCGTCGGGATAAATCTGACCCCTCCCCCTGTTCCCACCTACGTATATTGGATATTTTAAGAAGTGAGCATCTTTATTGGTCGCAGGGTTCGGGGAAAGAATAGGAAAAGTGATTTCACTATATTTCTGACCAGGAACTGGCCCTATCACAAGAATATTTTTTTTAGTGGGTCGGTAGGTCTGAAAAGACAGCTTGCCTATCTTTTCTTTCATCTCGGGCGAAATGCGGTCGGAGGGGGCTAATTCAAACCCCTCTGGTAAAATAAGAACGGCCCCCACATTCAAAGACCCCTTTTTACCATTAGCAAGAACTTGTTTCAGTTGCATATCATGCGGAATTCTAACAACTGCTTCAAATACAGTATCAGGGAGTACCGCCTGTGGAACCTCAATATCGACGGGCTTATTAGCTAAATGACAATTGGCGCATACAATACGACCAGTTGCCTCTCGTGGATTTTCAAAACCCTGCTGCGCAAAAACGGGATATGCATTTGAAATCGATGCCCGAGTTATTATATATATCATGAGGGATACGGAAATGAATCGAGTAATCTCTCCCTTTAACGAAGAAAGGGTATTTCTAATTTGCATGGTCCAATCGTTGATCCCGAAAATTTCTACAATAAAATTAGGTAGGTCACTAATATAGTTCCCTATCCGCGATTCTGCTATTTACTGAAATAATTTTACTGGAATATAGGATTCCTGGAATCTGAGAGGGATCCTCTGGATGGGTAGAAAAAGTCAGGTAAGTACGGCTTTGAATGCTTTGCTTATGTACAAAATCAGAAATATTCGAATTGGATCATGGAATCGCTTTTCACTCAGTCATTGAATGATAAATCACTACAAGTGACGGAGATACACGATTTAAATAAGAAAAAAGCCAATATTTAAAAAACGTATCTAGAATGACTGGAAAAGTGGAAACAAGAACAGATAGAATAATATCATTATGAGCAAATCCAAAATCGTTGTAGGCATAGCCAATCAGTAGTTCCCAACCGCGGGGCGAATGGAATCCGATACATAAATCAGTTACGAAAAGAATCGAAAAGGCTTTTATTGTGTCGCTTAAATTATATAGGAATTCTTGAACCCAAGAGTTAAGAATAAAAAGTTCTTCATTACACAGAATCGAATAACCACTTAGAATAACAAAGCAGATTGTATTTGTCGAGAAGTGAAAAATCGTATGGATATGATCCTCATCGTGCATCTTGATTAATTGGACTCTTTCTTTCTGGAGCCCTATACGAAGCTTTTCTAGATGTCTTTCCGGAAATTCTTTTATCATTTCGTCCAAGAGGAATAATTCCTCTAATTCTATGAATTTTTCTAGAATAGCCTTTTCCTGAATATCGTTCAAAAAGGTTTCGGGTTGACTAGTATTCCACCAATTAGTAACCCAGGATTCCAGACTTTTATTAAATGAGAGAGGGATCCACCAGGGCAAAAATACTACAAATACTATAGATAAAAGATATCTAAGGGGAATGGATGCGCTCTTTTTTGTCATTTTTTCATCTGTGAATTGTTAATGAACCCACCTCATTCGTTGATTCTATGCGATCTAATATTTCTATCAAGCATGAGTTCTATTACAAGGTATTGCGCCTATAAATCGAGTCTCTTTTTTTTAGTTGTGATTCGGCGGTTAGTCCTTGAACCTAGTGTAGAAAAACTACAGAAATCGAAGAAGAATCCACTTCGAATTCTTCATTCGAATTTGAATTTGAATCAAGAAATAATAAAAAACAATATTATTTCTAGATATCCCAATTGATCAAATATTCGAAGTGATTCCCCCTTTCGACGAATGCCCGAAAGATTCAAATTCAAATAATGAATATTATTCGCATTTCGAAATGAAAGAACTTTTTTTTCTATTAAAAATGAAACTCTCGAATATTTTGAAAAAATGAAAAAAAAAAAGGATTCTTGGGGGTTTCCGCCTGCTGAGAAAGCGTTTATTCTTCAGTTCATTTTTCAAAACCCTTCAATTGGTACACGCAAGAAATAGGCCAATTCCGCAGCCTTTTGCTCAATTTCTCGTGGGGTCAAATTCTCATCAGTACGATTCAAGGGAATGGCCCCCAAGTCTCTGCTTTCTATATAAAGGACACGACGAGCATAAATACCCTCTTTAACTTCTATTCTGATGGACTGAATATCTTTCATAAGGAATCGGAGAAAGATGCGGCGATTTTTTCCAGGAAATCCCCAACGAAAAATACACACTATTCCCTCTTTTGTATCAAATCGATCATAACCGCTACCTACATTCCATGTAATTGTGCACCACAAATAGGAACTAATAAAGAGACCCGCGATCCCGTAGAAAGACATCACGATCCCTTGTGGAAAAAAATTTATTTGCTGAGACGGAAATAAAGATAGCAAATTCCTATCAAGATAACTAGAAATTCCAACCACTAAGAATCCTAATGAACCTAAAAAAAGGATAAGGGCCCAGCAGAAATTGCTTGTTTTGCGAGAGCCTGCTATAAACTCTATCCATATATATTCTGATCGCCAACTCATACATACTAGCTCCAGTTGCATTTTATTGGAATTGGGGAAATAACCAAAAGAAAATCGATTTTAGTTTACTTTTTGTGTTTCCGAAGTAACTCTCATCAACTAGTACTATTTTGATATGAACTCTTAGCAATAAGTCATCGAATTGCTTAGATCTAATAAAATCAGAGCATCCCCTTCATATGAGTCCCTATAGATCGGTACATACATATAGATACATTGACTTTCATTGCAGACATGAGTTCGGATCACAGCCTATTGTTGAAAATAGATAGATGAAAATAGATAGAATTAATTTACCTATATATCATGTTTACACACGCATAAGAGCTCTTTCGTTTATGCTCGGAGAAAGCCACCTCTTAGTCTTATACACTATTCTACTAAATGGATATCCATCATCGCTAAGTCTTGAAAAAAAAAAAAACTAGATGAGAGTTGACCTTGATCCGATCGGATTTAAAAAATCTTATTTTTTTCAAGATAAAGAAATAAAGAAGCCATTGCCATTGCCGGAAATACTAGGCCCACTAAAGGCACAAAAATAGAGGGAAAGCTGTTGAGAATTGTCATAGAAAGGGTACCTCGATTTAATATTTGTACCTGTTATTGGTATAAAGATATCCTATAATAATTTGAATTCATATTCAAATTATTATCATATTCTAATTCGTATATAAATGTATATTAAGTATACTTATAGAATTGTATATAAGTATACTAAGTATACTAAATGAGTATATATACTAAGCGCAAGGAATGTAGAACTAAATAAACGGACCTATTCATCTTTCTACATGAAATATATGTATGATAACCCATTTTCGTTATTATTATTACTTATTTTTCTTCTTCTGTTGTTCTTAGCTAAAGAATTTCTTACAAATTCCCGAAGGATTCGTTAGAATCCGATCCAACAGCAGGGATTCCTAGGAAAATGGTCCTTATTAGGAGATATAGAAAGATGCAAGATTTTCTATTTTCTCCATTTGAATGATATATACATACGTAAGAGGGGAACAAGAAATTCTTTTATTTGCCCTGCCCCCCAATGAATTCTAAGGAAGAATGCTTTTTTATTATGTCACCAAAGAAAAATCCATTCTTCGGATTTTGTTTTATTTTGATTCGGATAAACTAACTAACTAATTGTTCGCCACAAAAAAAAAATAAAAAAAAAAAATTTCACTTAAGAACTCTACTGAAGTTAATTTTGATTCAAAGGAAAAAAGGCGTGGAACTGAAATAACTCGCTCAGAACACCTTTTAAAGGATTACGTGGTACGATTGGATCGAATAAGCCCTTATGGAATAAATATTCAGCCGCTTGGGAACCTTCAGGTACTGTCTTATTCAATGTTTGTTCAATTACTCGTTTACCCGCAAATGCAATATAGGCATTAGGTTCAGCAATAATGATATCCCCCAACATACCAAAACTAGCTGTCACTCCACCAGTAGTAGGAGATGTAAGAATTGATACATAGAATAACTTTTTATTTAATTGATAATCATATAAAGCAGAAGATATTTTAGCCATTTGCATCAAGCTCAAACTTCCTTCTTGCATGCGTGCTCCCCCGGAAGCACACACCAGAAGAAGAGGTAAAATTTTATTGGCAGCATACTCGATCAAACGGGTGATTTTCTCGCCTACTACGGATCCCATACTACCCCCCATAAACTGAAAATCCATAACCCCAATTGCGATGGGAATTCCGTTTAGTTGCCCTGTACCTGTTTGAACAGCCTCCGTTAATCCTGTCTTTGTTTGATAAGAATCAATACGATTTTTATAAGGTTCCTCTTCTGAATTAAATTCAATGGGATCTATAGAGACCATGTCGTCATCCATCGGATCCCAAGTACCTGGATCAACCGAAAGTTCGATTCTATCTGAGCTACTCATTTTCAAATGAAATCCACATTGTTCACAAATATACATTTTTGACTTAAGAAATTTCTTATAATTTAATCCATAACAATTTTCGCATTGAACCCATAAATGCCTGTATTTTTGAGTTACATCGAGATCATCAGAACTTTCGCTTATGGTTAAATCACTACCATTCGTGCTACTTTGTATATTGGAACTCTCGCTTTCACTACTATTTCCACTTTCACTAGAAATTAAATTATAAATGTAACTGGCACTATAATAGTCACTACTACTTAAAATGTGACTATCAATACAGATTTGAGAATGAAGATAAGAGTCGAGGCAATTATGAATGTGATTATTCCAACTCGATTGAGTATCATACATGTAACGATCATAGTCGGGATCATCACTTT